TTGCAATGAAAACTACATAAAAAACTCTGGACAATTTCGAAATCAGGCCAAGCGTCTTAATACATATGCAAAAAAATTCATTATTGGCCCACCATTGATTAGAAGATTTAACTTGTATGAATCGCTATTGGTTTGATACGAATAATGGCAGTTGTTTCAGTATGTTAAGGATACAGATGTATCCACAATTCATTTAGAGTTACTTAATAGCCTATTTCTTATACCATATCTCTATCCCGTGAAATTCTCGAGCCGAAAGATGGATGCATATGCTATGTTTCATTTTGCTAAATGATATCAATTAAACGGTGTATCAATTCCATAAATTGGATATAGCAATAAATAAATCAGCAAAATTCTTTTATTTTAGATAGAAGAAACTTTTCTTCTATCTAAAATAAAAGAATGTACCCTTCTATCCAAATCCAATTTGCATCGATAAAATAAATCCAAATTCCAGTAGTAGATGAATAATTGCAAATTTTTGTGTGTACGAGATTAGAATAACTTCAAAATAACTGACATAATTTTTTATTTTTCCTGATCAGAAAAATACATGAAAAAGAAAGGAGGTAGAAAAATTTTTGGATTTATGGTTAAAGAAGAAAAAGAAGAAAACTGGGGTTCTGTTGAATTTCAAGTATTCAGTTTCACCAATAAGATACGGAGACTTGCTTCACATTTGGAATTACACAAAAAAGATTTTTCATCGGAAAGAGGTCTCCGAAGACTTTTGGGAAAACGTCAACGTTTGCTGGCTTATTTGGCAAAGAAAAATAGAGTACGTTATAAGAAATTAATCAGTCAGTTGGATATTAGGGAGCGGTAATTTCATCGTTCGAATTTTTTTTCTTATTTTATTAGTAGTCTTATAGTAGTCTTAGATTTTGCATTTTGATGAGCCTCGTTTTGAGGAATTCATGGAATAATCCATTTTCATGGAATAATGAATTAAGGAAGAAAGGATATGAGTCTACCGCTTACAAGAAAAGATCTCATGATAGTCAATATGGGCCCTCAGCACCCATCAATGCATGGTGTTCTTCGACTGATCGTTACTCTCGATGGTGAAGATGTTATTGATTGTGAACCCATATTAGGCTATTTACACAGAGGAATGGAAAAAATCGCGGAAAACCGAACTATTATACAATACTTACCTTATGTAACACGTTGGGATTATTTAGCTACTATGTTTACAGAAGCAATAACGGTAAATGCACCAGAATTCTTGGAGAATATTCAAATACCCCAAAGAGCCAGCTATATTAGGGTAATTATGTTAGAATTGAGCCGTATAGCTTCTCACTTGTTATGGCTTGGACCTTTTATGGCAGATCTCGGTGCGCAGACTCCTTTTTTTTATATTTTTAGAGAGAGAGAATTAATATATGATCTATTTGAAGCTGCTACAGGTATGCGAATGATGCATAATTACTTTCGCATCGGAGGAGTTGCTGCCGATCTGCCTTATGGATGGATCGATAAATGTTTAGATTTCTGTGATTATTTTTTACGAGGAGTTATTGAATATCAACAACTTATTACACAGAATCCCATTTTTTTGGAACGAGTTGAGGGAGTTGGTTTTATTAGCGGAGAAGAAGCTGTAAATTGGGGCTTATCGGGCCCCATGTTACGAGCTTCTGGAATACAATGGGATCTTCGTAAAGTTGATCTTTACGAGTCTTACAATCAATTCGATTGGAAAGTCCAATGGCAAAAAGAAGGGGATTCATTAGCACGCTATTTAGTACGAATCGGTGAAATGAGGGAATCAATCAAAATTATTCAACAGGCTGTAGAAAAAATTCCGGGGGGCCCTTATGAGAATTTAGAAGTCCGACGCTTTAAGAAAGCAAAGAATTCCGAATGGAATGATTTTGAATATCGATTTCTTGGTAAAAAACCTTCACCCAATTTTGAATTGTCAAAACAAGAGCTTTATGCAAGAGTGGAAGCCCCAAAAGGTGAATTAGGAATTTATCTGGTAGGAGATGATAGTCTTTTCCCCTGGAGATGGAAAATTCGTCCACCCGGTTTTATTAATTTGCAAATTCTTCCTCAGCTAGTCAAAAAAATGAAATTGGCTGATATCATGACGATATTAGGTAGTATAGATATCATTATGGGAGAAGTTGATCGTTGAAATGATAATAGACAGGGTACAGGTAGAAGCTATCAATTCTTTTTCGAACTTGGAATTATTAAAAGAAGTCTATGGACTGATATGGATTCTACCCATTTTGACCCTCTTACTGGGAATCACAATAGAAGTACTCGTAATTGTGTGGTTAGAAAGAGAAATATCCGCATCGATACAACAACGTATTGGTCCTGAATATGCTGGCCCCCTGGGACTGCTTCAAGCTATAGCAGATGGAACTAAGCTACTTTTTAAAGAGGATATCTTGCCATCCCGAGGGGATATTCCCTTATTTAGCATTGGACCGTCTATAGCAGTCATATCAATTTTATTAAGTTTTTTAGTTATTCCTTTGGGATATCGCTTTGTTTTAGCGGATCTTAGTATTGGTGTTTTTTTATGGATTGCCATTTCAAGTATTGCTCCTATTGGTCTTCTTATGGCAGGATATAGCTCAAATAATAAATATTCTTTTTCAGGTGGTCTACGAGCTGCCGCTCAATCTATTAGTTATGAAATCCCATTAACTTTTTGTGTACTAGCAATATCTCTACGTGCGATTCGTTAAAATAGGATCTTTTTCCTCTGAAATTCATTGAATATTTATCCTCCTTTTCTTATTCTATATTCAGGTTAGTAAGTTAAACTAGATAGCTATATGAGTGAAACAAAACTGCTTATTAATTTGTAGTAAAAAGAAAAAATCTCATTTCCTATGTACAAGAAAAAATGGAAGTAAACATAAGCGGTGTAAATTCTTTACCCCAAGGTTGAGATTTTTTGATTAGTCATCATATCTTGAAGCGGGCAATAATAAGGGATTCCCGATACAGAAAGTTGTAATCATAAGGGAATCCATCAAAAGTTAGTGAGGGATTAGAAACACTAAAGTACATAAAGGATTAGTAATGAGGGAATCTAAAGCATTAGATATTTTTCCTCATAAAAGGAATCATAATAAGGACTTGAAATTGGTGGAAATGAGCAAGTAGTACTTTCTTCGGATTCCGATCCAGAGTATGTTCCCATTCACTTGTTAAGGAAATGGCTATCAAGAACGAATTAACCCTTTATTCCTTTTTTCTTTTTAAATACCCCTCGGGGAAAGAAGAATAGGACAAAAGATATGGAATGCAATACAAAAAAAAAGATCTTTATTTATTCTTTCCGTCGTTTATCCATATTCATACAGAATTCTTCATGAACTAATACCCAACTCTTTTCGTTTATTAATTGTTATAACGAGTGTTTTATTCCAAGATTAAGTTATTGCTGAACAAAGAAAAAGTACCTTTATATTATAAAGGATGAGATGAATTCCGAAGCGTTTTTTATTATTCTAGCAGACAGAATTCCTTTGGTCTAATTTAGGACGTTGAAATCGATTTTATCTTAGATAATTCTAACTACGCCCAAGAAGATAATAACGAAATGAAACAGTACTTTCCTTTTTTCTGATCATAGAGGAGCCGTATGAAACTAAGGTTTCATGTACGGTTTTGGAATAGCGGTGGGAACTGTGATGTTATCGTCGACTATGATTATCCAACAGTTCAAGTACAGTTGATATAGTTGAAGCACAGTCAAAATATGGTTTTTTTGGATGGAATCTTTGGCGTCAGCCCATAGGTTTTCTGGTTTTTCTAATTTCTTCTTTGGCGGAATGTGAAAGATTACCCTTTGATTTACCAGAAGCGGAGGAAGAATTAGTAGCAGGTTATCAAACCGAATATTCTGGTATCAAATATGGTTTATTTTATCTTGTTTCTTACCTAAATTTATTAGTTTCCTCTTTATTTGTAACAGTTCTCTACTTAGGCGGGTGGAATTTGTCTATTCCCTATATATCCTTTTTTGGATTTTTCCAAATGAATAAAATGGTTGGAATTTTAGAAATGACAATGAGTATCTTTATTACATTAACTAAAGCTTATTTATTTCTCTTCATTTCTATCACAATAAGATGGACTTTACCCAGGATGAGAATGGATCAGTTATTAAATCTTGGATGGAAATTTCTTTTACCTATTTCCCTGGGCAATCTCTTATTAACAACTTCTTCCCAACTTGTTTCACTATAAAATAAGATAATACAATAACAGTAAGAATATTTTCAACACAAAAGTCCTCTCAAACAAGAGAAAGAAACATACCTTTTTCATAGATATTTCGAATATGTTCCCTATGGTAACTGGGTTCATGAGTTATGGTCAACAAACAATACGCGCAGCAAGGTACATTGGTCAAAGTTTCATAATTACCTTATCCCACACAAATCGTTTACCTATAACGATTCACTACCCCTATGAAAAATCAATTACATCGGAGCGTTTCCGGGGGCGAATCCACTTTGAATTTGATAAATGTATTGCTTGTGAAGTATGTGTTCGCGTATGCCCTATAGATCTACCTCTTGTGGATTGGAGATTTGAAAAGGATATTAAAAGGAAACAATTGCTTAATTATAGTATTGATTTCGGAGTTTGTATATTTTGTGGTAATTGTGTTGAGTACTGTCCGACAAACTGTTTATCAATGACTGAAGAATATGAACTTTCTACTTATGATCGTCATGAATTGAATTACAATCAAATTGCTTTGAGTCGGTTACCAATCTCCATAATGGGAGATTACACAATTCAAACAATTAGGAATTCAACTCAAAGTAAAATAGACGAAGAAAAATCTTGGAATTCAAGAACGATTACTGATTACTAGAATTTTTTTGTTAGAATCCAAAAGTTCTTTACTAACTAGAAAGAAAAACGAATACCTACTGCTTATTGCAAATTATTCCTGATTTTAAACCAGAGTAGATTTTCGTGATGTGATTTCTAACTATAGAAAGAACTTATATACAATATACAAAAAAATTTCCTAATCCCTTTTTTCTTCCTTGAATCTTTTAGTTTTAGTCAGTTCATGAAAAAATTTATACTATTAATTTCTTCTTATCCATAATGGATTTACCTGGGCCAATACATGAAATTCTTGTGCTATTTGGGGGATTTGTTCTTCTACTAGGGGGTCTAGGGGTGGTATTACTTACCAACCCAACTTTTTCTGCTTTTTCGCTAGGATTAGTTCTTGTTTGTATATCCTTATTCTATATTTTATTGAATTCCTACTTTGTAGCTGTGGCACAACTTCTTATTTATGTGGGAGCTATAAATGTCTTGATCATATTTGCCGTAATGTTCGTAAATGGCTCAGAATGGTCTAAAGATAAGAATTTTTGGACTATTGGAGATGGGTTCACTTCACTCGTTTGTATAACTATTCCTTTTTCACTAATGACTACTATCCCAGATACGTCATGGTATGGAATTCTTTGGACTACAAGATCAAACCAAATAGTAGAACAGGGTCTCATAAATAACGTTCAACAAATTGGGATTCATTTAGCAACCGATTTTTATCTTCCATTTGAACTCATTTCCATAATTCTTCTAGTTTCTTTAATAGGTGCAATTACTATGGCTCGGCAATAAGAAATACTTAGAATGAGTCAAAATTATAAGAATTTCAAATCTAAAATAAATCACTAAAGAACCACAATTTTGATTTAGTAAAACCCATCTACTGCCAACAAATACCTTCTTTTCTCTTTTGTTGTGTAATTGTTCTATTCTAATTAATTCAATCGGTTCAATTCTTGTCCCCATATTGAAATGAATCGAGATTGATAAGGAGTTAGTTAATGATGTTTGAGCATGTACTTTTTTTGAGTGTCTATTTATTTTCGATTGGTATCTATGGATTGATCACAAGCCGAAACATGGTTAGAGCTCTAATATGCCTTGAACTTATACTGAATTCAATTAATCTAAATCTCGTAACATTTTCTGATCTATTTGATAGCCGCCAATTAAAAGGAGACATTTTCGCAATTTTTGTTATAGCCCTTGCGGCTGCTGAAGCAGCTATTGGATTATCCATTCTTTCTTCCATCCATCGTAATAGGAAATCAACTCGTATCAATCAATCTAATTTTTTGAATAATTAGACATAGAATCTTCTAAACAAAGGGACACATATAATAATAATATGAAATATTAACATGAATACTATTTATTATTTGATGAAATATTAACATGAATACTATTTATTATTTGAGAATATCTATTTTTTGAGTAGGTTATTCCATAGTATTCTTTTTTACTTAGTTGAATTTTTGCAATTCATTGATATTGCAATTTGAATATTGCAATAATTTATATTGAAAAGACGATAGCCAATTTATTGGCTAATTCGAATTCGTATATACAATTCGTATAATTATGATTGTTGAAGCCCAAAATTCAAGTCTCTTGGCTCTTTTCATGCTTTCTCACAAACGGATTAAGAAATATATTGCATTATTTGTTGAAGTTTGGATAAACCATTGCTTCGTCTGGTGTCTACAATACATTTGATTGATATAGTACTAATTTCATTTTGACCAGATCGAAAATTTTTATGTTGAAAAGGAAAATTTATAGATCCAATGTCACATTCCGTAAAAATTTATGATACATGTATAGGATGCACTCAATGTGTACGAGCTTGTCCAACAGATGTATTAGAAATGATACCTTGGGATGGATGTAAAGCCAAGCAAATTGCTTCCGCGCCAAGAACCGAAGATTGTGTGGGTTGTAAGAGATGCGAATCCGCCTGCCCAACAGATTTTTTAAGCGTCCGCGTTTATTTAGGACCTGAGACAACCCGCAGCATGGCTCTATCTTATTGATACGTTACAAAAAATTCCACTTGAATCGTCTGATTCCTCTTTACCGAAGAAGCCTGTGCTCAAAATAATCGAGCACGGGCTTTTCTGGTCAAAACGTATCTTGTCTTTATCACTTTATCATGAGTTCTTTTCCTTGGTTAACAATACTTGTTGTTTTGCCGATATTTGCGGGTTCATTAATTTTCTTTTTACCTCATAGGGGAAACAAAATCGTTAGGTGGTATACTATGTCTATTTGTTTATTAGAATTCCTTCTAATGACTTATGCATTCTGTTATCATTTCCAATTGGAGGATCCCTTAATCCAATTAAAAGAGGATTCTAAATGGATAGATGTCTTCAATTTCCACTGGAGATTGGGAATCGATGGACTTTCATTAGGATCTATTTTATTGACAGGATTTATGACTACTTTAGCTACTTTAGCAGCTTGGCCGGTTACCCGGAATTCCCGATTATTCTATTTCCTGATGCTAGCAATGTATAGCGGTCAAATAGGATTATTTTCTTCGCGAGACCTTTTACTTTTTTTTATCATGTGGGAGTTAGAATTAATTCCTGTTTACTTACTTTTATCCATGTGGGGGGGGAAGAGGCGTCTCTATTCAGCTACAAAGTTTATTTTGTATACTGCAGGTGGTTCCATTTTTTTCTTAATCGGAGTTCTAGGTATGGGCTTATACGGTTCCAACGAACCAAGATTAGATTTGGAAAGATTAATTAATCAATCATACCCTGCAACATTGGAAATACTATTTTATTTTGGCTTCCTTATTGCTTATGCTGTCAAATTGCCGATTATACCCCTACATACGTGGTTACCAGATACCCATGGGGAAGCGCATTACAGTACATGTATGCTTTTAGCGGGAATCCTATTAAAGATGGGAGCATACGGATTGATTCGGATCAATATGGAATTGTTACCTCATGCTCATTATCTATTTTCCCCTTGGTTAGTAATAATAGGAGCGATGCAAATAATCTATGCAGCTTCAACTTCTCTTGGCCAACGCAATTTCAAAAAAAGAATAGCCTACTCCTCCGTCTCTCACATGGGTTTCATTATTATAGGAATTGGTTCCATAACCAACATTGGACTCAATGGAGCTATTTTACAAATATTATCCCATGGATTTATTGGGGCTACACTTTTTTTCTTAGCGGGAACGGCTTGTGATAGAATGCGCCTTGTTTATCTCGAAGAACTGGGAGGGGTTTCTATCCCAATGCCAAAAATTTTTACCATGTTTAGTAGCTTTTCAATGGCTTCTCTTGCCTTACCAGGAATGAGTGGTTTTGTTGCGGAATTAGTAGTATTTTTTGGACTAATTACTAGTCCAAAATTTCTGTTAATGCCAAAAATGCTAATTACTTTTGTAATGGCAATTGGAATGATATTAACTCCTATTTATTTATTATCTATGTTACGACAGATGTTCTATGGATACAAGCTATTTCATGTTCCAAACGAAAATTTTGAGGATTCCGGCCCGCGAGAACTCTTTCTTTTAATCTGTATCTTTTTACCAGTAATAGGAATCGGTATTTATCCAGATTTTGTTCTCTCGCTATCCGTTGACAGGGTAGAGGCTCTGTTATCCAATTATTATCCTAAATAGGATTTTTTTTCTTCTACTAGTCCGCTCTATATTCCATAGTGGAAATACTAAAAAATTCAGAAAAAAGTAAAAGAGTCTAATTAGATCTATCTCGAATTTTTGAGAACCCTTTGAGAAGGCGTTCAAGGGGTTCTCAAATCAAACACAAAAATGGAAGTTTTTTCCATTTCATTAAGGTTTTATGTTATGTAATCATTTAGATGGGTAATGTAAATGAACCATAACTATGTAAACCTATTCCTAATAGATTGATACCAAAATAACAGATCCAAATTATAAGAAATCCTATGGAAGCTACAAATGCTGACTTCGTACCCTTCCAATTTGGATTTGTTCTACTATGTAAATAAATTGCAAATATGGTCCAAGTAATAAATGCCCAAGTTTCTTTAGGATCCCAATTCCAGTAGGATCCCCACGCCTCATTAGCCCATACTGCTCCACAAAGAATACCTATGGTTAAAAGGGTAAACCCTAGACTAATGACACGATAACTCCAAGAATCCAAACGCTCAATTAATTGATATTTGTAATAATTTGGAAATAAAGGAAAAAAGGTGCTTTTTAAAGCACTTCTTTTTGCATAGAAATATTCAATCTCATTAAAGAAAAATGTTTTAAGCAAAACATTTTTCTTCTTTTTCGAAAAGAAATCTAAATTCTTTCGAAATCTAATCATTAGAAGAGCGGCGGATAATAAGGATCCGCACAAAAGAGTCGCATAGCTTAGTAACATCATACTGACATGCATCATTAACCACTGAGATTGTAGAGCAGGTACTAGTATTGTGGATTGATGCATTTCAGTTAAAAGACCCGACGTGGCAAAGCCTTGCGTTAAAATAGTACTCGGCGTAGTTATTGTGCTTAAATCATTTTTAGAGTTCTGTATCTTAGGAATCATATGAAGAATATACAGAGCCCATGAAAGGAAGATCAATGACTCATATAAATTACTTAATGGAAAATGTCCCGAAGAAGCCCAACGAGAAACTAAGAATCCTGTTATACAGAAAAAAGTGGCTATCATTCCTTTTTCTGACGAATCACGCAATCCCCCAAGTTCACGAACTAATAAGGTTATTAAATGAATCGTAATCACAATTGAAATTGTTGAGAAAGAAATATGAGTTAGTATATGTTCTAAAGTTGCAAATAGCATAAGGAGAAGGTCCCATTACAAAATTGGAAATTTCGAATTGAATCCATTTTATTTTATAATCTATTGTATTCTTTTTCGAGACTGCCGCCACTCGGACTCGAACCGAGATGCTTGAGCACTGCTTCCTAAGAGCAGCGTGTCTACCAATTTCACCATGGCGGCTAAGTTGAAATAACAGGTTTATTAAAAGAATATTAAGTTATTTTCTCGCGAATCGTCGAGATTGGAAGATTCCATAGAATTTAGGACATTAGAATCTTCATTAAAATAGACTTCGTTTGGTAGTATCGTTGCGAATTTTTTAACAAAAAAATTCTTGCTTTGCCCAATAGAAACTTTGAAAGAGTTGGAACAATTTTTTCTCAGTTGCAATATAGAACTAATTTTTTTGTTAATTTAGGATAAGATAGGTAGAAGTTGTAAGTCTTATTGCAGGAATACTCTACTTTTCATAATAGAATCCCCTTTTTTTATTTATTATACGGATTCTATTACGAAAAGTTCATTGATAGGAAAAGAATATTTAGGTCACAGTATACCAAAAACCCTTTTTTTATATATCAGAGAGGTTTGTTCTAAGAATATTGTACCGAGGAATTCGACACATAAAAGTAAACTCATTAATTAATCCTAATTATTCCTAATTATTCATATTAAATAATTGGAATTTTTTGGGGATAGGTCAATTCATATTATCCCAAAACCCTATTATTTGTTTGTTTGTTGCCGAGAAAAACCCTTTGGTTTTGGATGCTCGCTGACGCCAGAAAATGATCTTGATTTTGCTAAAGAATAAGATTGTACTATGGAAAAATAAGTCTTTTTCTTCCAAAGATTTTTACGAATACGCTTTTTTGACATCGAAGTACGTTTTTTTGGAACTGCCATTCAAAAAGGAAATTACTTTTTTCTAGTTGTATGTGAAAGACATCTATTGCCGCAAATCAATCCATCTTTCTTCTTTTTCTTAGTATTTATACTTAGATACTAAAAGATATTGAAATTCTGAATTCTTTTTTACTTCATTTTGTCTAATGCGGATAAGACAAGAGTTTTTTAACATATTATATATTTTTTTTAGACTTTGTTTTAATAATATAGAATATATACAAAGGTTTTCTATTTAAATCAATTTATATTTCAAGTATACTCTCCATATACAGATATAAGGTATGGGGGCCTATCCCCCATATAAGACGGGAGGATAAAAGGAAGGGAAAATTCAATCAAATAGTTAATTAAAGTATTCCAGAATTGAATTCCAATCAATTTGAGTTACGAAACAAGGGAGCTGCTTCATTTTAATACAAAAAAATATTAAAGTAAAATGATTCAATCTTTTTTTTGTATTTTAATAAAAGTCCTTCTTTAGGTAATAACTAGGTAACGAAGTTATTTCATTAACTTTTTGACTTTAACCAACAAAACCTATTCTTATTTTTTGATTGTTTCAATGAGAAAATTTTTGAAAAATTAAGAATTCTAGTATTTTTTTATTCCTTCAGAAATAGATAAGAATTAGTTTGGTGAATCGGAAACTTTTTTCAATTTTATAGAAAAATTGAAGTAAAATTTTCAAGTAAAAATTGCAATTTCTTTTCTTATGGAACATACATATCAATATGCATGGGTAATCCCTCTTCTCCCACTTCCAGTTATTATGTCAATGGGGTTTGGACTTTTTCTTGTTCCAACAGCAACAAAAAATCTTCGTCGCATATGGGCTTTTCCTAGTGTTTTACTTTTAAGTATAGCTATGGTATTCTCAGTTCACCTGTCTATTCAACAAATAAATGGAAGTTCTATCTATCAATATCTATGGTCTTGGACCGTCAATAATGATTTTTCCTTAGAATTTGGATACTTAATCGACCCGCTTACTTCTATTATGTTAATACTAATTACTACTGTAGGAATCCTGGTTCTTATTTATAGTGATGATTATATGTCTCACGATGAGGGATATTTGAGATTTTTTGTTTATATAAGTTTTTTCAATACTTCCATGTTGGGATTGGTTACTAGTTCCAATTTGATACAAATTTATTTTTTTTGGGAGCTTGTGGGAATGTGTTCCTATTTATTGATAGGCTTTTGGTTTACACGGCCAATTGCAGCGAGTGCTTGTCAAAAAGCTTTTGTAACTAATCGTGTAGGGGATTTTGGTCTGTTATTAGGAATTCTAGGTTTTTTTTGGATAACAGGTAGTTTAGAGTTTCGGGATTTGTTTAAAATAGCTAATAACTGGATTCCTAATAATGAGATTAACTCCTTGCTTACTATTTTGTGTGCTTTTTTATTATTCCTTGGTGCAGTTGCGAAATCGGCACAATTCCCTCTTCACGTATGGTTACCCGATGCTATGGAAGGACCCACCCCCATTTCAGCTCTTATACACGCAGCAACTATGGTTGCTGCGGGGATTTTTCTTATAGCTCGACTTCTTCCTCTTTTCATATCCCTACCTTTGATAATGAGTTTCATTTCTTTAATAGGTACACTAACACTTTTCTTAGGAGCCACTTTAGCTCTTGCTCAGAGAGATATTAAAAGAAGCTTAGCCTATTCTACAATGTCTCAATTGGGTTATATGATGTTAGCTCTAGGTATAGGTTCTTATCAAGCTGCTTTATTCCATTTGATCACTCATGCTTATTCGAAAGCTTTATTATTCTTGGGATCCGGATCTGTTATTCATTCAATGGAACCTCTTGTTGGATATTCACCAGATAAAAGTCAGAATATGGTTCTTATGGGTGGTTTAAGAAAATACATTCCAATTACAAGAACTTGTTTTTTATGGGGTACCCTTTCTCTTTGTGGTATTCCACCTCTTGCTTGCTTCTGGTCCAAAGATGAAATCCTTAGTAATAGTTGGTTATATTCACCCTTTTTTGGAATAATAGCTTCTTTTACTGCAGGATTAACTGCGTTTTATATGTTTCGGATATATTTACTTACTTTTGATGGGTATTTGCGTGTTCATTTTCAAAATTACAGTAGTACTAAAGAGGATTCGTTGTATTCAATATCGTTATGGGGAAAAAGGATATCTAAAGGAGTCAATAGAGATTTCGTTTTATCAACAGCGAAGAGTGGAGTTTCTTTTTTTTCACAAAATCTATCCAAAATTCATGGTAATACAGGAAATAGGATAGGGTCCTTTAGTACTTCATTGGGGACTAAAAACACTTTTGTCTATCCTCATGAACCGGGAAATACTATGCTATTTCCTCTTCTTATATTACTGCTTTGTACTTTGTTTATTGGATCTATAGGAATCCATTTTGATAATGAAATAGGGGAATTAACCATATTATCAAAGTGGCTAACTCCCTCAATCAACTTTTTCCAAGAAAGTTCTAATTCTTCCATAAATTCATATGAATTTATCACTAATGCAATTTCTTCTGTAAGTCTAGCTATTTTTGGTCTATTCATAGCATATATGTTTTATGGATCTGCTTACTCTTTTTTTCAGAATTTGGATTTAATAAATTCCTTTGTAAAAGGGGGTCCGAAAAAGTATTTTTTCCATCAACTAAAAAAAAAGATATATAGTTGGTCATATAATCGCGGTTATATAGATATTTTCTATACTAGGACCTTTACCTTGGGTATAAGAGGATTAACCGAACTAACGCAGTTTTTCGACAAGGGTGTCATTGATGGAATTACCAATGGAGTAGGTCTTGCTAGTTTTTGTATAGGAGAAGAAATTAAATATGTAGGGGGAGGGCGAATTTCGTCTTATTTATTCTTTTTTTTATGTTATGTATCTGTGTTCTTATTCTTTTTTCTTTCTTAAGGAATTCCCCTATCTCCTGCCTAAGTAGCTTTCCTATTTGCCGATTTTTTCCATTCCTCTGTGTAAATAGCCTAATATGGGTTCACAATCAATAACATCTTCACCATCGAGAGTAACGATCAGTCGAAGAACACCATGCATTGATGGGTGCTGAGGGCCCATATTGACTATCATGAGATCTTTTCTTGTAAGCGGTAGACTCATATCCTTTCTTCCTTAATTCATTATTCCATGAAAATGGATTATTCCATGAATTCCTCAAAACGAGGCTCATCAAAATGCAAAATCTAAGACTACTATAAGACTACTAATAAAATAAGAAAAAAAATTCGAACGATGAAATTACCGCTCCCTAATATCCAACTGACTGATTAATTTCTTATAACGTACTCTATTTTTCTTTGCCAAATAAGCCAGCAAACGTTGACGTTTTCCCAAAAGTCTTCGGAGACCTCTTTCCGATGAAAAATCTTTTTTGTGTAATTCCAAATGTGAAGCAAGTCTCCGTATCTTATTGGTGAAACTGAATACTTGAAATTCAACAGAACCCCAGTTTTCTTCTTTTTCTTCTTTAACCATAAATCCAAAAATTTTTCTACCTCCTTTCTTTTTCATGTATTTTTCTGATCAGGAAAAATAAAAAATTATGTCAGTTATTTTGAAGTTATTCTAATCTCGTACACACAAAAATTTGCAATTATTCATCTACTACTGGAATTTGGATTTATTTTATCGATGCAAATTGGATTTGGATAGAAGGGTACATTCTTTTATTTTAGATAGAAGAAAAGTTTCTTCTATCTAAAATAAAAGAATTTTGCTGATTTATTTATTGCTATATCCAATTTATGGAATTGATACACCGTTTAATTGATATCATTTAGCAAAATGAAACATAGCATATGCATCCATCTTTCGGCTCGAGAATTTCACGGGATAGAGATATGGTATAAGAAATAGGCTATTAAGTAACTCTAAATGAATTGTGGATACATCTGTATCCTTAACATACTGAAACAACTGCCATTATTCGTATCAAACCAATAGCGATTCATACAAGTTAAATCTTCTAATCAATGGTGGGCCAATAATGAATTTTTTTGCATATGTATTAAGACGCTTGGCCTGATTTCGAAATTGTCCAGAGTTTTTTATGTAGTTTTCATTGCAAAATGATGGATCTCCTTCCGTAACTTTCCAATTACGAGTACGAGAATTGAAAGACATGAAAATTCTCAATTCTCTACGGCGTCTAGGAGATAGATAGAATATTTTCAGGAACAAGAAAACCAGAAGAATCTTTCTCTCTATTCACTACCATTCCGCGTCTTCGACTTCTATTAGTTTCTTTTCTTCTTTAATGCAATAGCTATAGTTTGATATAGAATCCATTTCTCAAAGTAATGGAAACCTTTCTCTTATAGGAAATGGTTCGAAAATCGCTATTCCACCTTTTAGGTATCGTGAAAAGTGATACCTGTGAAGATCGTGCATTTCAGTCACATTCAGATCCGTTTTTTGAGTCCATGA